CTTTTTTTTTTTGAAGATCCACTGTGATAATGAGAAAGATTTCTGCATATACGCACAAATCGCTCAATAATATCAGAATCGGAGGAATCGGCCCACGTCGGCTTACTAATAGGATGCCCTAATGTGTTACAAAATTTCGCTTTAGACAATGATCTAATGAGAGAAATAATTGGAATTCTTGTATCCAACTTCTTCATAGCATTATCTATTAGAAATGAATTTTCTAGCATTTGACTCCGTACCAATGAAGGATTTAATCGCACACTTGAAAGATAGCCCAGAAAGTCGAGAGAATATTTAGATAATTGATTTATACGGACTCTTCCTGATTGAGACCACATGTAAAAATAAAAATAATATTGCCATAAATCGACAAAGTAATATTTCCACTTATTCATCAGAAGCGACGTATCTTTTGAGGCCAGAATTGCCTTTCCTTGATACCTAATAAAATGTATGAAAGGGTCTTTGAACATCCATAGGTTGTTCTGAAAATCATTATAAAAGACTTCGACAAGATACTCTATTTTTCCATAGAAATAAATGCGTTCAAGAAAGACTCCAGAATATGTTGATCGTAAATGAGAAGATTGGTTACGGAGAAAAAGCAAAATGGATTCGTATTCACATACATAAGAATTATATAGGAACAAGAATAATCTTGGATTAAAAATCGAAATAGATTTCTTTGGAGTAAGAAAACTCTTCAAATTACAATACTCGTAGAGAGAGAAACGTAATAAATGCAAAGAAGAAGCATCTTTTACCCAGTAGCGAAGGGCTTGAACTAAGATTTCTAGATGGATGGGGTAAGGTATTAGTACATCTAACACATAATTTAAATGTGAGAATTTGTCCTCTAAAAAAGGAAATATTGAATGAATTGATTGTAAATTATGAGATTTTGCGACTTCTTCCCCTTGTGAGTAAGATAGTAATCGTAAGGAAAATGGGATTTCCACAATGACTGCAAATCCCGCCGATATCATTTGAGAATACAAATTATTGTTGTGACCAAAAAATGGATTTTGGTTGGAATCATTAGCAGAAATACTCAAATGATTCTGTTGATCCATTCGAATAATTAAACGTTTCACAATTAGTGAACTGAATTTATTACCATAACCCTGATTTTCCAAAAAAATAATCGATTTATTGAAACCATGATCATGAGCAAGTGCATAAATAGACTCCCGAAAACAAAGTGGGTATAGGAAATCATGTCGGCGAGATTTATTTAGTTCTAAATATACTTGAGACTCCTCCATTTCAAATTCGATTTGAACCAAAGATAGGGGATCTATTCGGTTATCAAATGATACATAGTGCGATACAGTCAAAACAAGGTATTATAGTAAGAAAAGAATAGATACCTCGGAGACAGGTAGATTCATCAACGGATTCTCTATCCTATCTTTTGCCATCTAATTGATTTACGTTCGTTATAGGATAAGAAGATGGTTAGAAATCCTTTATTTTTTCAACCGAATCGCTCTTTTGATTTTGGAAAAAAATATCTTTTCTTTATCAATATACTGCTTCTTCTACACATTCATGTCTAACCCATAAAGGGAATAACTAATAATTAGGACTCATAAAAAAATCGATAATTTACTCATGAGAAAAACCTTTACCACATTAGGTACTAATTTCTTTTTAACGTTTAATTAGATCGGGTAATCATTCAAATTGAGAACCGAAGCTCGTTACTTTTTGTTTCCCTATAATTGGGGCCGTCGAGCTCTATCCATTTATTCCCTCGACCCAACTTTGAATTCAATTAATTTTTTTGTTCCGCACCAAAAATTCAAAGAGGATTTTTTTGGACTGATCCGGAAAAAAATGGATTCTTAGAATTCTCCATTGATACGACATGCTCTTTTTTCCATCCACTCCTTTCAGGATCAGTCGTGGTCTTACAAACTCTACCGATGGTATCAACGAATCCCTTTCTTCATACAAATGTGTAAAAGATGCTAGTCGCACTTAAAAGCCGAGTACTCTACCGTTGAGTTAGCAACCCGAAAAAAATTATAATATGTAAATACAATCGGAATAAAAAAAAAATGGAATTGCACGAGGCAATCAAAACACGAAATTAGCAAAAATTTGAACAATGTTCAGATTAGATTATAATACACGAAATTCTCAGATAAAAACATAGAAATAGAATAAGTGAAAATTTGTGGACCGCCTCCTGTCTTATTCATTCCATTGTTATCCATTTTTTTTTGTTTCAATATTTCATCCAATTACAATAAAAAAAAACTTCTTGTATCATAACAAATTCAAAGAAAGAACCCATTATTTCAATGAAGTGAAGTACCAAACTTGTGAGCGGGGATAAATAGCTCTATTTATTTACGATCGAATTATATTTGTTGGATACACTGTTGTCAATATGATTGTAGATTTTGAATCTAAATGTTGAGAAATGAGAAAAGAATAAAGAATATAAAAAAGACTATAAAAAAATACAATTAAAAAAAGAATTAAGTCAATTTTTTTTTTTATTATTTTTATTATTTTTTTATTATTTATGTTATTTTAATGATGTTATTTTAATGTTATTTTATCTGTTTTTTTATCTTATTTTATGTTATTTTTAAAAATGCAATTACTTCATTTATTCAATTGATCTTTTTTCTCTATATTTTATATCAATAAAATTAGCTCAATAAATTTTGGTTTTGTTGTTATAGAACACGGTATTCTATAGTAGCAATAGTCTATAGTAGCAAAGCAATAAGAAATCGAACAATAAATCAAAAAGTATGAATAGAACAAAAGAGGGGAGAGGAAATAATAAAGAAAAATTTATACAAAGCTAGATATGAGTCATCCACACCCTCTTTTTTGTATTTCATTAATTGAGTTTTGTTTGATTAAGACTAAGTTCCGTAAAAACCCCCGCCTTCCTTAAAATATCATGAACAGTTCCTGTGGGTTGAGCTCCTTTTTCAAGGAAATAGAGAATAGCGGGAACGTTTAAATAGGTTTGATTATTTATCGGATCATAAAAACCCACTTTTCGAAGATCTCTTCCCTCTCTTCGGGATCGAACATCAATTGCAACGATTCGATAAACGGCTCATTGGGATAGATGTAGTTAAATAATACCCCCCCCTAGAAACGTATAAGAAGTTTTCTCCTCGTACGGCTCGAGAAAAAAAAATGATTAAAAGTTATGTCTATGTATGGAATTATAATGTATGGAATTAGAATGTCAAAAAGATCCATAAACCCAGCAACTTAATTAGACATTTAAACCCGCCTTTTTTTTTTGGAAAAAAAAAGAAGAAAAAAGCATTCGTACTCTCATAACTCAAGTCAAATAACTCTTAAAATGCTAAAAAAAAAAAAAATCCTTAGGCATTCTTTTATTGAGTGGTCTCTAACCCCTTTTTTGCTTGTCTCGTTTAGAATCTATTTCGATTCTTCATTTTGATCTAGTTGTTGAGACAATTGAAAAGGGTATTTCCTTGTTCTAGGATCCTTCATCTTTGCCTTGAATCATTGGGTTTAGACATTACTTCGGCGATATTTAATCATTTGAAAAATGGCAGCAACATGCCCCTTTTTCTCTCTTTTTTTCTTTCTATCAAAGAATCATATGAACGATTCATTCCCGCATGATAAACTTTTGATCGAAAGAGTTTTCCCAATTCCAACAATTTTTCTTTTTGATTTGAAAATAGTTTGAATCGGAGCCTTTCGATTTCTATATCAAAAATAGACTTACGAAGTTGTTCCAACTTATTGATTTCCATTAACTAACCCTAGATCCTTGCCCCTGCAAAAATGGCTGTTTCTCTTCGAGCTCCATCCTGTACTATTTACATTACAACCCAACAAAAAAACGGATTATAATAGAACAGAACAAAAGATGTCGAGCCAAAAGCACCTTCATTTCTACATAATGGAAAGTGGTGGGTTTTGACATCCACAGTCGATCATGTCCTTCAAGTCGCACGTTGCTTTCTACCACATCGTTTCAAACGAAGTTTTACCATAACATTCCTCTAGTTTGGAACATTGATTCAATTATGGAATCATGAATAGTCATTGGCTCAGTCGATACATAGTAATCTATCTATACTTCTTCCTTCTATATGAAATCAATTTTCTTCTGTATGAAATAAATAGATAATTTAGGAAGAAAAAGCCTCAATAAGAATTCAAATTAACCCATATTGTATTGTATGAATGCAATATATTTTTCTTTTTTAAAACGAAAACTTTTATTCTACTTTTCTATTCTAATTAATAAGAAATTAAGAACGAAAACTTTTATTCTACTTTTCTATTCTAATTAATAAGAAATTAAGAATATCATTAATAATAATATCACGAATATAATATTCTAAATAATACAAATAAACTAATCTTTTTGAATCTACCTTGCATCTTCAAATAACTCGATAGATCAAATAACTCGATAGAATAGATTCGCCAATCTCACAGTTCTTGGAGTGCCAATCTTACATCTTAAGAAATCATTAAAAATCAAAAGCAAGACGCACATTTTCTCCAATATTTGACTCTTAGAAAGAAGGTTGTTAAAAAAAAAAGAGCAATTTAGATTCGGATATCCTTATTCTGATATATTCTGATATATAAAAAGAGTATGCTCTGGGACGGAAGGATTCGAACCTCCGAATAGCGGGACCAAAACCCGTTGCCTTACCACTTGGCCACGCCCCATTTAGATTTCTATTTGAAACTACTAAACACTAATATGGGTATTCCTTGTTCGTCAATTCCAGTTCCAAATAGCTATGGAATCGATTAGATTCTTGCTAGGATTTTGGCACGTATGGATAGAGAATTAAACCGAATTTATTGATCATTACATATAATTCAATTAAGATATTGTATGAAAGTATGATTTCTTCTATTCTCTTGTAAGAATTGAAGGCTTTTTGATTGGGTGAGTTCAAAGAAGTATTGTTTAGTCTGCCTTATTTTGCTTTCTTCATTTTTTTCCTTATATCAACATA